AAAAAATCGCGGAAAACCGAACTATTATACAATGAGGGAGATAGAAAAAGAGAGAGATGGTAGAAAAGGGGGAGAGATGGGGGAAGAAGATAGGAAGGGGAATAAGGGGGCTCTTTAGGCAGGAGACGGGGGAATTCCTTAAGTTAAGAAAGAAAAAAGAATAAGAACACGGATACATAACATAAAAAAAAGAATAAATAAGACGATATTCGCCCTCCCCCTACATATTTAATTTCTTCTCCTATACAAAAACCAGCAAGACCTACTCCATTGGTAATTCCATCAATGACACCCTTATCGAAAAACTGCGTTAGTTCAGTTAATCCTCTTATACCCAGGGTAAAGACCCTAGTATAGAAAATATCTATATAACCACGATTATATGACCAACTGTATATCTTTTTTTTTACTTGATCCGAAAAAAACTTTTTCGGACCCTCTTTTACAAGAGAATTTATTAAATCCAAATTCTGAAAAAAGGAATAAGCGGATCCATAGAAGATATATGCTATGGATAGACCAAACATAGCTAGACTTACAGAAGAAATTGCATTAGTGATAAATTCATATGAATTTATGGAAGAATTAGAACTTTCCTGGAAAAAGTTTATTGAGGGAGTTAACCACTTTGATAATATGGTTAACTCCGCTATTCCATTATCCATTACTCCATTATCAAAATGGATTCCTATGGATCCAATGAACAAAGTAAAAAGCAGTAATATAAAAAGAGGGAATAGCATAGTATTTCCCGTTTCATGAGGATAGACAAAAGTGTTTTTAGCCCCAAAGGAAGTACTAAAGGACCCTATCCTATTTCTTGTATTACCATGAATTTTGGATCTATTTTGTGAAAAAAAAGAAACTCCACTCTTCGTTGTTGATAAAATGAAATCTCTATTCACTCCTTTGGGTATCCTTTTTCCCCATAAGGATATTGAATACAACGAACCCTCTTTAGTGCTACTGTAATTTTGAAAATGAACACGCAGGTACCCATCAAAAGTAAGTAAATATATCCGAAACATATAAAACGCAGTTAATCCTGCAGTAAAAGAGGCTATTATTCCAAAAAAGGGTGAATACAACCAACTATTACTAAGGATTTCATCTTTGGACCAGAAGCAAGCAAGAGGTGGAATACCACAAAGAGAAAGCGTACCCCATAAAAAAGTAGTTCTTGTAATTGGAACGTATTTTCTTAAACCACCCATAAGAACCATATTCTGACTTTTATCTGGTGAATATCCAACAAGAGGTTCCATTGAATGAATAATGGATCCGGATCCCAAGAACAATAAAGCTTTCGAATAAGCATGAGTGATCAAATGGAATAAAGCAGCTTGATAAGAACCTATACCTAGAGCTAACATCATATAACCCAATTGAGACATTGTAGAATAGGCTAAGCTTCTTTTAATATCTCTCTGAGCAAGAGCTAAAGTAGCTCCTAAGAAGAGTGTTATTGTACCTACTAAAGAAATGAAACTCATTATTAAAGGTAGGGATATGAAAAGAGGAAGAAGTCGAGCTAGAAGAAAAATCCCCGCAGCAACCATAGTTGCTGCGTGTATAAGAGCCGAAATGGGAGTGGGTCCTTCCATAGCATCGGGTAACCATACGTGAAGAGGGAATTGTGCAGATTTCGCAACTGCACCAAGGAATAATAAAAAAGCACACAAAGTAGTAAGTAAGGAATTAATCCCATTATTAGGAATCCAGTTATTAGCTATTTTGAACAAATCCCTAAACTCTAAACTACCTGTTATCCAAAAAAAACCTAAAATTCCTAATAACAGACCAAAATCCCCTACACGATTAGTTACAAAAGCTTTTTGACAAGCACTCGCTGCAATTGGCCGTGTAAACCAAAAGCCTATCAATAAATAGGAACACATTCCCACAAGTTCCCAAAAAAAATAAATTTGTATCAAATTGGAACTAGTAACCAATCCCAACATGGAAGTATTGAAAAAACTTATATAAACAAAAAATCTCAAATATCCTTCATCGTGAGACATATAATCGTCACTATAAATAAGAACGAGGATTCCTACAGTAGTAATTAGTATTAACATAATAGAAGTAAGCGGGTCGATCAAGTATCCAAATTCTAAGGAAAAATCATTATTGACGGTCCAAGACCATAGATATTGATAGATAGAACTTCCATTTATTTGTTGAATAGATAGGTGAACTGAGAATACCATAGCTATACTTAAGAGTAAAACACAAGGAAAAGCCCATATGCGACGAAGATTTTTTGTTGCTGTCGGAATAAGAATAAGTCCAAACCCCATTGACATAATAACTGGAAGTGGGAGAAGAGGGATTACCCATGCATATTGATATGTATGTTCCATAAGAAAAGAAATTGCAATTTTTACTTGAAATTTTTCTATAAAATAAAATTGTTTCCGATTCACCAAACCAATTCTTATCTCTTTCTGAAGGAATTCCAAAAAATAAGAATAAGACAAAATACTGGAATTCTTCATTTTTCCAAATTTCTCTCATTGAAATAATCAAAAATGAAGAATGGGTTTACTTGGTTAAATTCAAAAAGTTAATTAAATAACTTTGTTACCTAGTTATTACCTAAAGAAGGATATTTGTTAAAATACAAAAAAGGATTGAATCATTTTACTTTCTATTCATTTTTGTATTTCTTTCTATTAAAATGAAGATGAAGCAGCTCTCATGTTTCGTAACTGATTGATTGAATTCCAATGAAAACCTATGTTTATAGGAAATTATCGAATATTCCTTACTTCATATAGAACTGAAATCCTAATGACTAGAATTACCTAAGTTTTAGAATGTCTTATTTAAGAGACTAAGTATTTTTTTTGTTTTGATTGGAATTCCATTATGGAATACCATTCTGAACTTAATTAACTATTTGAATTTTCCCTTCCTTTTATCCCCCCATCTTATATGGGGGATAGGCCGTAGATCTATATATGGAGTATACTTAATATATAAATTGATTTAATTTAAATAGAAAACCTTTGTATATATTCTATATTATTAAAACAAAGTATAAAATATATATGAAAAATATGCTAAAAAATTCTTGTCTTATCCGCATTAGAGAAAATCAAGTAAAAAAGAATTCAGAATTTCAGTTCAGTATCTAAGTATAAATACTAAGAAAAAACAGAAAGAAGGATTGATTTGCGGCAATAGATGTCTTTCACATACAACTAGAAAAAAAGTAATCTCCTTTTTGAATGGCAGTTCCAAAAAAACGTACTTCGATGTCAAAAAAGCGTATTCGTAAAAATCTTTGGAAGAAAAAGACTTATTTTTCCATAGTACAATCTTATTCTTTAGCAAAATCAAGATCATTTTCCAGCGGTAGCGAGCATCCAAAACCAAAGGGTTTTTCTGGGCAACAAACAAACAAATAATCTGGTTTTGGAATAATCTGAATTGACCTATCCCAAAGAAATTCCAATTATTTAAAATGAATAATTCGGATTAATTAATGAATGTACTTTTATGTGTCGAATTCCTCGGTACAATATTCTTAGAACTAACCCCTCTGATATATAGAACAAAAGTTTTTGGTATACTGTGTCCTAAGTATTCTTTTCCTATCAACGAACTTTTCATAATAGAATCCTCATAATAAAATATGAGGATTCTATTATGAAAAGTAGAGTATTCTTGCAATAGGACTTACAACTTCTACCTATCTTATCAAAAATCCACAAAAAAATAGGTTTAGGCTTGGTAAATCATATTAATAAGAGCATAAAGGCTTTCATTCTAGAAATTTTGCTAAAATCCAAAATTCTTTGTATTTAATGATGAAATTATAGAAATTCTAATGGATAGATTGAAAGATTTTTTTTTATTTCAATGAGAAACTAATTAGAAAAAAATGAGTTCTATATTGCAACTGAGAAAAAACAGTTCCAACTCTTTCAAGCTTTGTTTCTATTGGGCAAAGCAAGAGTTTATTGTTAAAAAAATCCCCAATGATACTACCAAACGAAGTCCATTTTAATGAAGATTCTAATGTTCCTAAATTCTATGGACTCTCCCAATCTCGACGATTTGCGAGAAAATAACTATTATTCTTTTAACTTCCCTATTATTTAAAGTTAGCCGCCATGGTGAAATTGGTAGACACGCTGCTCTTAGGAAGCAGTGCTCAAGCATCTCGGTTCGAGTCCGAGTGGCGGCATTCTCGAAAAAGAATACAATAGATTAGAAAATGGATTCAATTCGAAATTTCCAATTTTGTAATGGGACCTTCTCCTTATGCTATTTGCAACTTTAGAACATATACTAACTCATATCTCTTTCTCAACCATTTCAATTGTGATTACAATTCATTTGATAACCTTATTAGTTCGTGAACTTGGGGGATTACGTGATTCGTCAGAAAAAGGAATGATAGCTACTTTTTTCTCTATAACAGGATTCTTAGTTTCTCGTTGGGCTTCTTCGGGACATTTTCCATTAAGTAATTTATATGAGTCATTGATCTTCCTTTCATGGGCTCTGTATATTCTTCATACGATTCCTAAGATACAGAACTCTAAAAATGATTTAAGCACAATAACTACGCCAAGTACTATTTTAACGCAAGGCTTTGCCACGTCGGGTCTTTTAACTGAAATGCATCAATCCACAATACTAGTACCTGCTCTACAATCTCAGTGGTTAATGATGCATGTCAGTATGATGTTACTAAGCTATGCAACTCTTTTGTGCGGATCCTTATTATCCGCCGCTCTTCTAATCATTAAATTTCGAAAGAATTTCAATTTCTTTTTAGAAAAGAAAAAAAATGTTTTAAATAAAACATTTTTCTTTAGTGAGTTTAGTGAGATTGAATATTTCTATGTAAAAAGAAGTGCTTTAAAAAACACCTCTTTTCCTTCATTTCCAAATTATTACAAATATCAATTAATTGAGCGTTTGGATTCTTGGAGTTATCGTGTCATTAGCCTAGGGTTTACCCTTTTAACCATAGGTATTCTTTGTGGAGCAGTATGGGCTAATGAGGCGTGGGGATCCTATTGGAATTGGGATCCTAAGGAAACTTGGGCATTTATTACTTGGACCATATTCGCAATTTATTTACATAGTAGAACAAATCCAAATTGGAAGGGTACGAATTCCGCACTTGTAGCTTCGATAGGATTTCTTATAATTTGGATCTGCTATTTTGGTATCAATCTATTAGGAATAGGTTTACATAGTTATGGTGCATTTACATTACCATCTAAATGATTACATAACATAAAACCTTCGTGAAATGAAAGTTTTTCCATTTTTGTTTGATTTGAGAACCCTTGAACGCCTTCTCAAAGGGTTCTCAAAAATTCGAGATAGATCTAATTAGACTTTTTTACTTTTTTCTGAATTATTTGGTTTTTCCACTATGGAATATAGAGCGGACTAGTAAAAAAAAATTATTTAGGATAATAATTGGATAAGAGAGCCTCTACCTTGTCAACCGATAGCGAGAGAACAAAATCTGGATAAATACCAATTCCTATTACTGGTAAAAAGATACAGATTAAAAGAAAGAGTTCTCGTGGTCCAGAATCCACCAAATTTGCGTTTGGAACATGAAATAGCTTGTATCCATAGAACATCTGGCGTAACATAGATAATAAAAAAATAGGAGTTAATATCATTCCAATTGCCATTACAAAAGTAATTAGCATTTTTGGTATTAACAGAAATTTTGGACTAGTAATTAGTCCAAAAAATACTACTAATTCTGCAACAAAACCGCTCATTCCTGGTAAGGCAAGAGAAGCCATTGAAAAGCTACTAAACATGGTAAAAATTTTCGGCATTGGGATAGATATCCCCCCCAGTTCTTCGAGATAAACAAGACGCATTCTATCACAAGCCGTTCCCGCCAAGAAAAAAAGTGTAGCACCAATAAATCCATGGGATAGTATTTGTAAAATAGCTCCATTGAGTCCAATGTTGGTTATGGAACCAATTCCTATAATTATGAAACCCATGTGAGATACGGAGGAGTAGGCTATTCTTTTTTTGAAATTTCGTTGACCAAGAGAAGTTGAAGCTGCATAGATTATTTGCATCGCTCCTATTATTACCAACCAGGGGGAAAATAGATAATGAGCATGAGGTAACAATTCCATATTGATCCGAATCAATCCGTATGCTCCCATCTTTAATAGGATTCCCGCTAAAAGCATACATGTACTGTAATGCGCTTCCCCATGGGTATCTGGTAACCACGTATGTAGGGGTATAATCGGCAATTTGACAGCATAAGCAATAAGGAAGCCAAAATAAAATAGTATTTCCAATGTTGCAGGGTATGATCGATTAATTAATCTTTCCAAATCTAATCTTGGTTCGTTGGAACCATATAAGCCCATACCTAGAACTCCGATTAAGAAAAAAATGGAACCGCCTGCAGTATACAAAATAAATTTTGTAGCTGAATACAGACGCCTCTTTCCCCCCCACATGGATAAAAGTAAGTAAACAGGAATTAATTCTAACTCCCACATGATAAAAAAAAGTAAAAGGTCTCGCGAAGAAAATAATCCTATTTGACCACTATACATTGCTAGCATCAGGAAATAGAATAATCGCGAATTCCGGGTAACTGGCCAAGCTGCTAAAGTAGCTAAAGTAGTGATAAATCCTGTCAATAAAATAGATCCTAATGAAAGTCCATCGATTCCCAATCTCCAGTGGAAATCAAAGACATCTATCCATTTAGAATCCTCCTTTAATTGGATTAAGGGATCCTCCAATTGGAAATGATAACAGAATGCATAAGTCATTAGAAGGAATTCTAATAAACAAATAGATATAGTATACCACCTAACGATTTTGTTTCCCCTATGAGGTAAAAAGAAAATTAATGAACCTGCAAATATCGGCAAAACAACAAGTATTGTTAACCAAGGAAAATAACTCATGATAAAGTGATAAAGAGAAGATACGTTTTGACCAGAAAAGCCCGTGCTCGAAATAAGCGAGCACAGGCTTCCTCGGTAAAGAGGAATCAGACGATTCAAGTGGAGTTTTTTGTAACGTATCAATAAGATAGAGCCATGCTGCGGGTTGTTTCAGGCCCTAAATAAACGCGGACACTTAAAAAATCTGTTGGGCAGGCAGATTCACATCTCTTACAACCCACACAATCTTCGGTTCTCGGCGCGGAAGCAATTTGCTTGGCTTTACACCCATCCCAGGGTATCATTTCTAATACATCTGTTGGACAAGCTCGTACACATTGAGTGCATCCTATACATGTATCATAAATTTTTACGGAATGTGACATTGGATCTATAAATTTTCCTTTTCAACATAAAAATTTTCGATCTGGTAAAAATGAAATTAGTACTATATGAGTCATATGTATTGTAGACACCAGACGAAGCAATGGTTTATCCAAACTTCAACAAATAAATAAATAAAATAATGCAATATATTTCTTAATCCGTTTGTGAGAAAGCGTGAAAAGAGCCAAGAGACTTGAATTTTTGGCTTCAACAATCATAATTATACGAATTGTACATACGAATTCGAATTAGCCAATTTATTGGCTATCGTCTTTTCAATATAAATTATTGCAATATTCAAATTGCAATATCAATGAATTGCAAAAATTCAATAAGTAAAAAAGAATACTATGTAATAACCTAATCAAAAAATAGATATTATAAAATAATAAAATAATAAGAAAATAGAAGAAAATAGTATTAGATTTCTATTCATCTTAATATTTGATATTATTATTATATGTGCGCCTTTGTTTAGAGGATTTTATGTCTAATTATTCAAAAAATTAGATTGATTGATACGAGTTGATTTCTTGTTACGATGGATGGAAGAAAGAATGGATAGTCCAATAGCTGCTTCAGCAGCCGCAAGGGCTATAACAAAAATTGCGAAAATGTCTCCTTTTAATTGGCGACTATCAAATAGATCAGAAAATGTTACGAGATTTAGATTAATTGAATTCAGTATAAGTTCAAGACATATTAGAGCTCTAACCATGTTTCGGCTTGTGATCAATCCATAGATACCAATCGAAAATAAATAGACACTAAAAAAAAGTACATGCTCAAACATCATTAACTAACTCCTTATCAATCTCGATTCATTTCAATATGAGGACAAGAATTGAACCGATTCCATTAATTAGAATAGAACAGTTACACAACAAAAGAGAAAAGAAGGTATTTGTTGGCAGTAGATGGGTTTTACTAAATCAAAATTGTGATTCTTTAGTTATTTATTTTAGATTTGAAATTCTAAGAATTTTGACTAATTCTAAGTATTTCTTATTGCCGAGCCATAGTAATTGCACCTATTAAAGAAACTAGAAGAATTATGGAAATGAGTTCAAACGGAAGATAAAAATCAGTTGCTAAATGAATCCCAATTTGTTGAACGTTATTTATGAGACCCTGTTCTACTATTTGGTTTGATCTTGTAGTCCAAAGAATTCCATACCATGACGTATCTGGGATAGTAGTCATTAGTGAAAAAAGAATAGTTATACAAACGAGTGAAGTGAACCCATCTCCAATAGTCCAATAATTCTTATTTTTAGACCATTCTGAGCCATTTACGAACATTACGGCAAATATGATCAAAACATTTATAGCTCCCACATAAATAAGAAGTTGTGCGACAGCTACAAAGTAGGAATTCAATAAAATATAGAATAAGGATATACAAACAAGAACTAATCCCAGCGAAAAGGCAGAATAAATTGGGTTGGTAAGTAATACTACTCCTAGACCTCCTAGTAGAAGAACAAATCCCCCAAATAGCACAAGAATCTCATGTATTGGTCCAGGTAAATCCATTATGGATAAGAAGAAATTAATAGTATAAAATTTTTCATGAACTGACTAAAACTAAAAGATTCAAGGAAGGAAAAAGGGATTAGGATATTTTTTTGTATATAAGTTGTATAGTTAGAAATGACATCACGAAAATCTACTCTCATTTTAAATCAGGAATAATTTGCAATAAGCAGTAGTTATTCGTTTTTCTTTATAGTTAATAAAAAACTATTGGATTTTTCTAACAAAAAAGATAAATCCTAGTAACTAATAATTAGTAACCGTTCTTGAATTCCAAGATTTTTCTTCGTCTATTTTACTTTGAGTCGAATTCCTAATTGTTTGAATTGTGTAATCTCCCATTATGGAGATTGGTAACCGACTCAAAGCAATTTGATTGTAATTCAATTCATGACGATCATAAGTAGAAAGTTCATATTCTTCAGTCATTGATAAACAGCTTGTCGGACAGTACTCAACACAATTACCACAAAATATACAAACTCCGAAATCAATACTATAATTAAGCAATTGTTTCCTTTTAATATCCTTTTCAAATCTCCAATCCACAAGGGGTAGATCTATCGGGCATACGCGAACACATACTTCACAAGCAATACATTTATCAAATTCAAAGTGGATTCGCCCCCGGAAACGCTCCGATGTAATTGATTTTTCATAAGGGTAGTGAATCGTTATAGGTAAACGATTTGTGTGGGATAAGGTAATTATGAAACTTTGACCAATGTACCTTGCAGCGCGTATTGTTTGTTGACCATAACTCATGAACCCAGTTACCATAGGGAACATATTCTAAATATCTATGAAAAAGATATGTTTCTTTCTCTTGTTTGAGAGAACTTTTGTGTTGAAAATATTCTTACTGTTATTGTATTATCTTATTTATAGTGAAACAAGTTGGGAAGAAGTTGTTAATAAGAGATTGCCCAGGGAAATAGGTAAAAGAAATTTCCATCCAAGATTTAATAACTGATCCATTCTCATCCTGGGTAAAGTCCATCTTATTGTGATAGAAATGAAGAGAAATAAATAAGCTTTAGTTAATGTAATAAAGATACCCATTGTCATTTCCAAAATTCCAACCATTTTATTCATTTGGAAAAATTCAAAAAAGGATATATAGGGAATAGAGAAATTCCACCCGCCTAAGTAGAGAACTGTTACAAATAAAGAGGAAACTAATAAATTTAGGTAAGAAACAAGATAAAATAAACCATATTTGATACCGGAATATTCGGTTTGATAACCTGCTACTAATTCTTCCTCTGCTTCTGGTAAATCAAAGGGTAATCTTTCACATTCTGCCAAAGAAGAAATTAGAAAAACCAGAAAACCTATAGGCTGACGCCAAAGATTCCATCCAAAAAAACCATATTTTGACTGTGCTTCAACTATATCAACTGTACTTGAACTGTTAGATAATCATAGTCGATGATAACATCACAGTTCCCACCGCTATTCCAAAACCGTACATGAAACCTTAGCTTCATACGGCTTCTCTATGATCAGAAAAAAGGAAAGGGTTGTTTCGTTTCGGTATTATCCCCCTGGGCATAGATAGAATTAGGTAAGATAAAATCGATTGGAAAGTCCTAAATTAGACCAAAGGAATTCCGTCTGCTAGAATAAGAAAAAGCGCTTCCGAATTGATCTCGTCCTTTATAATATAATGAAAATTTTTCTTTGTTCAGTAATAACTTAATCTTGGAATAAAACACTCGTTATAGCAATTAATAAATGAAAAGAATTAGGCATTAATTCATGAGGAATTCTGTATTAATATGAATAGAGGAAGGAAAAAATAAATAAATATCTTTTTTTTGTATTGCATTCCATATCTTTTGTCCTATTCTTCTTTCCCCGGGGAAGGGTACTTAAAAAGAAAAAAGGAATAAAGGATTAATTCGTTCTTGATAGCCATTTCTTTAACAAGTGAAAGGGAACATACTCTGGATCGGAATCCGAAGAAAGTACTACTTGATCATTTCCACCAATTTCAAGTCCTTATTATGATTCCTTTTATGAGGAAAAATCTCTAATGTCTTAGATTCCCTCATTACTAATCCTTTATGTACTTTAGTGTTCCTAACCCCTCACTAATTTTTGATGGATTCCCCTTATGATTATAAGTTATAGTAATAACTCGGAATATTCTAGTAATGGAATTCCATATCGCGAATCCTTTATTCTTGCCCGCTTCAAGATATGATGACTAATCAAAAAATCTCAACCTTGGGGTAAAGAGTTTACACTACTTATGTTTACTTCAACTTTTTTCTTGTACGTAGGAAATGAGATTTTTTCTTTTTACTACAAATTAATAAGTTGTTTTGTTTCACTCATATAGCTATCTAGTTTAACTTACCAACCCGAGAATAAGAAAAGGAAGATAAATATTCAATGGATTTTGGAGGAAAAAGATCCTATTTTAACGAATCACACGTAGAGATATTGCTAGCACACAAAAAGTTAATGGTATTTCATAACTAATAGATTGAGCAGCAGCTCGTAGACCGCCTGAAAAAGAATATTTATTATTTGAGCTATATCCTGCCATAAGAAGACCAATAGGAGCAATACTTGAAATGGCAATCCATAAAAAAACACCAATACTAAGATCGGCTAAAACAAAACGATATCCCAAAGGGATAACTAAAAAACTTAATAAAATTGATATGACTGCTATAGAAGGTCCAATGCTAAATAAAGGAATATCTCCTCGGGATGGCAGGATATCCTCCTTAAAAAGTAGCTTAGTTCCATCGGCTATAGCTTGAAGCAGTCCCAGGGGGCCAGCATATTCAGGACCAATACGTTGTTGTATCGATGCGGATATTTCTCTTTCTAACCACACAATTACGAGTACTTCTATTGTGATTCCCAGTAGGAGGGTCAAAATGGGTAGAATCCATATCAGTCCATAGACTTCTTTTAATAATTCCGATTTCGAAAAAGAATTGATAGTTTCTATCTCTACCCTATCTATTATCATTTCAACGATCAACTTCCCCCATAATGATATCTATACTACCTAATATCGTCATGATATCAGCCAATTTCATTTTTTTAACTAGTTGAGGAAGAATTTGCAAATTAATAAAACCGGGTGGACGAATTTTCCATCTCCAGGGGAAAAGACTATCATCTCCTACCAGATAAATTCCTAATTCACCTTTTGGAGCTTCCACTCTTACATAAAGCTCTTGCTTTGACAATTCAAAATTGGGCGAAGGTTTTTTACCAAGAAATCGATATTCAAAATCATTCCATTCGGAATTCTTTGTTTTCTTAAAGCGTCGGACTTCTAAATTCTCATAAGGGCCTCCAGGAATTTTCTCTACAGCCTGTTGAATAATTTTGATGGATTCCCTCATTTCACCCATTCGTACTAAATAGCGAGCTAATGAATCCCCTTCTTTTTGCCATTGGACTTTCCAATCGAATTGGTTGTAAGACTCATAAGGATCAACTTTACGAAGATCCCATTGTATTCCAGAAGCTCGTAACATCGGTCCCGATAAGCCCCAATTTACTGCTTCTTCTCCGCTAATAAAACCGACTCCTTCAACTCGTTCTAAAAAAACGGGATTCCGTGTAATAAGTTGTTGATATTCAACAACTCCTCGTAAAAAATAATCACAGAAATCTAAACATTTATCGACCCATCCATAAGGTAGATCGGCGGCTACCCCTCCGATGCGAAAGTAATTATGCATCATTCGCATACCTGTAGCAGCTTCAAATAGATCATATATCAATTCTCTCTCTCTAAAAATATAGAAAAAAGGGGTCTGTGCGCCTAGATCCGCCATAAAAGGTCCAAGCCATAACAAGTGAGAAGCTATACGGCTCAACTCTAACATAATTACCCTAATATAGCTGGCTCTTTGGGGTATTTGAATATTCTCCAAGAATTCTGGTGCATTTACCGTTATGGCTTCTGTAAACATAGTAGCTAAATAATCCCATCGTGTTACATAAGGTAAGTATTGTATAATAGTTCGGTTTTCCGCGATTTTTTCCATTCCTCTGTGTAAATAGCCTAATATGGGTTCACAATCAATAACATCTTCACCATCGAGAGTAACGATCAGTCGAAGAACACCATGCATTGATGGGTGCTGAGGGCCCATATTGACTATCATGAGATCTTTTCTTGTAAGCGGTAGACTCATATCCTTTCTTCCTTAATTCATTATTCCATGAAAATGGATTATTCCATGAATTCCTCAAAACGAGGCTCATCAAAATGAAAAATCTAAGACTACTATAAGACTACTAATAAAATAAGAAAAAAATTCGAACGATTAAATTACTTCTCCCGAATATCCAACTGACTGATTAATTTCTTATAACGTACTCTATTTTTCTTTGCCAAATAAGCCAGCAAACGTTGACGTTTTCCCAAAAGTCTTCGTAGACCTCTTTCCGATGAAAAATCTTTTTTGTGTAATTCCAAATGTGAAGCAAGTCTCCGTATCTTATTGGTGAAACTGAATACTTGAAATTCAACAGAACCCCTGTTTTCTTCTTTTTCTTCTTTAACCATAAATCCCAAAATTTTTCTACCTCCTTTCTTTTTCATGTATTTTTCTGATCAGGAAAAATAAAAAATTATGTCAGTTATTTTGAAGTTATTCTAATCTCGTACACACAAAAATTTGCAATTATTCATCCACTACTGGAATTTGGATTTATTTTATCGATGCAAATTGGATTTGGATAGAAGGGTACATTCTTTTATTTTAGATAGAAGAAACATTTCTTCTATCTAAAATAAAAGAATTTTGCTGATTTATTTATTGCTATATCCAATTTATGGAATTGATACACCATTTAATTGATATCGTTTAGCAAAATGAAACACAGCATATGCATCCATCTTTCGGCTCGAGAATTTCACGGGATAGAGATATGGTATAAGAAATAGGCTATTAAGTAACTCTAAATGAATTGTGGATACATCTGTATCCTTAACATACTGAAACGACTGCCATTATTCGTATCAAACCAATAGCGATTCATACAAGCTAAATCTTCTAATCAATGGTGGGCCAATAATGAATTTTTTTGCATATGTATTAAGACGCTTGGCCTGATTTCGAAATTGTCCAGAGTTTTTTATGTTGTTTTCATTGCAAAATGATGGACCTCCTTCCGTAACTTTCCAATTACGAGTACGAGAATTGAAAGACATGAAAATTCTCAATTCTCTACGGCGTCTAGGAGATAGATAGAATATTTTCAGGAACAAGAAAATCAGAAGAATCTTTCTCTCTATTCACTACCATTCCGCGTCTTCGACTTCTATTAGTTTCTTTTCTTCTTTAATGCAATAGCTATAGTTTGATATAGAATCCATTTCTCAAAGTAATGGAAACCATTCTCGTATAGGAAATGGTTCGAAAATCGCTATTCCATCTTTTAGGTATCGTGAAAAGTGATACCTGTGAAGATCGTGCATTTCAGTCACATTCAGATCCGCTTTTCGAGTCCATGATATAACCAAATTGGATGGATCTTCCACCCGTTTAGCTAAGAAAGAATAGATGCAGAGGTGGATAATAGATCGATATGAAGATCATGAGCTGCCCCATAATGAAACCGCCAGTAGTCGCGAATATCTCCTTCTTCCCTAATCCAAGATTGGAGAAAGAAGATCTAAGAGGGACCTATGGAGAATGTGGTCAGAAATCCATAATAGAGTCCGACCACAACGACCGAATTAATTATCCTCATCGAGAAACTTAGACTACTAAGTAGAAAAGGTAGAAAAGATTTGAAAATCATGGCATGGGTCTCCTTTTTTTCTTTCTTTAGAGTTTTCTATATGCACAATTTCTCGATGTTTCGATGAGAATTTCTTGACTTTCCATATATAGAAAGAGATAGACTATAAATGACATCTCTTATGTAAATAAGACCAAAGGGATGGATATTAAATGATAGGAAGTGCTAGGAAGTGAAATAGAATGAAATAGAGCCACTTTGGGCTTCCCTATGAAATGAGGCATGGAACGGAGTCACTACGAAGAAATTCCGGGAGTTACGAAAGAAGCTTCGGACTCATATTGTTCATGGGTTGAGAGCGGGAGTTGAACTCTAGGAGGTCGAATCTCCCCTTGTTCCTCAGTAGCTCAGTGGTAGAGCGGTCGGCTGTTAA